GAACAAATTAAATTTTTAATTAGGGGCTCCGTTATAGAATTCAGACCTAACCATTAATCGAGAAGTGGTGGGAACGACAGAACCTGTGAATGCATAAGATTCTATTGAAAACGAATCCTAATGATTCATTGGGTAGGATGGCGGAAGGAACCAGAAACTGATTCATTTATTCTGAGAAGTCATGTCATAGACTAATCTTACAACTGAATGTTGAAAGAGTAAATATTCGCCCGCGAATTTTTTTTTTTTTCTAAATTTTAGTCGATTCGATATGATAATAAAAGGCAAAATAAAGATTCATTATAACGTTATACTAAAATGCCATTATCCATAAATAGAATACCTGTTTAATTATATATCAAAATATCAAAACAAAAAAAATTCTAATAATCTAATAAATAGATTAGATGAAATTTCAAAGAATCACACGATTACATATACATATATTATTCACCATGTATATTATTTTTTAATCGTTTAATTCGCGAGGAGCTGGATGAGAAGAAACTCTCATGTCCGGTTCTGTAGTAGAGATGGATGGAATTGATAAACAACCATCAACTATAACCCCAAAAGAACCAGATTCCGTAAACAACATAGAGGAAGAATGAAAGGAATATCTTATCGAGGAAATCGTATTTGCTTCGGTAGATATGCTCTTCAAGCGCTTGAACCCGCTTGGATCACATCTAGACAAATAGAAGCAGGGCGGCGAGCAATGACACGAAATGCACGCCGCGGTGGAAAAATATGGGTACGTATATTTCCAGACAAACCAGTTACAGTAAGACCTACAGAAACACGTATGGGTTCGGGGAAAGGATCTCCCGAATATTGGGTAGCTGTCGTTAAACCCGGTAGAATACTTTATGAAATGAGCGGAGTAGCAGAAAATATAGCCAGAAGGGCTATTTCAATAGCGGCATCCAAAATGCCTATACGAACTCAATTCATTCTTTCGGGATAGGAATGTAGAACCAAAGTAAAGAGGTTTTTTGGATGAAAAAAAAAAAACAATTGCAAGTTTATTTTTTTGTTTTGAACAAACAATATTTCTTTTTTTTTTTTATTTCGACCTTTGCATTGAAAAAGAAAAAACCGATAAAAAAAATGATATGATTCAACCTCAAACCCATTTGAATGTAGCGGATAACAGCGGGGCCCGAGAATTGATGTGTATTCGAATCATAGGAGCTAGCAATCGACGATATGCTCATATTGGTGACATTATTGTTGCTGTAATCAAGGAAGCAGTACCAAATACACCTCTAGAAAGATCAGAAGTGATCCGAGCTGTAATTGTACGTACTTGTAAAGAACTCAAACGTGACAACGGTATGATAATACGATATGATGACAATGCTGCAGTTGTTATTGATCACGAAGGAAATCCAAAAGGAACCCGAATTTTTGGCGCGATCGCCCGCGAATTAAGACAGTTAAATTTCACTAAAATAGTTTCATTAGCACCTGAAGTATTATAAGGGAAGACCCTGATATAGTTATAGTATTTGAATGAAATCGATTAATTAGTAAATTGTTTGTATATCACGTATATACCTTTAATAATTCATAAACATTTAATAATTCAGAAGTAAAAAAAAAAAAAGAGCATGTTAATTATATCAAAATTCGGGGGCAACAATAATCTTAGTTTATCATGAGTAAAGACACTATTGCTGACATAATAACCTCTATACGAAATGCTGACATGAATAAAAAAAGAACAGTTCGAATACCATCTACTAACATCACTGAAAATATTGTTAAAATTCTTTTACGAGAAGGTTTTATTGAAAATGTGAGAAAACATCAGGAAAACAATAAATATTTTTTGGTTTTAACCCTACGACATAGAAGGAATAGGAAAGGACCGTATAGAACTGTTTTAAATTTAAAACGGATCAGTCGACCCGGTCTACGAATATATTCTAACTATCAACGAATTCCTAGAATTTTAGGCGGAATGGGGATTGTAATTCTTTCTACTTCTCGAGGTATAATGACAGACCGAGAGGCTCGAATAGAAGGAATCGGCGGAGAAATTTTGTGTTATATATGGTAATCTTTCTAATAGCCGAATTATATTATATGCGGAACTTTCATATTTGTGAAAAAAAAAAAAAGCGAAAGGGCAGGTTTCTAATATTACCCCTCTTACATTAGTTGATACTTCAAGGCAGTTTTACCGGGAATGAAAGAACAAAAACGGATTCATGAGGTTCTAATTACTGAACCACTTCCCAATGGTATGTATGTTCCGGGTTCTTTTAGATAATGAAAATCTGATTCTGTTTTTTTTTTTTTCGGGAAGGATTCGACGTAGTTTTATACGTATACTAACAGGAAATAGAATAAAAATTGAGGTAAGTCCTTATGATTCAACCAAAGGACGTATAATTTATAGATTCCAAAGCAAAGACTCGAACGATTGGGTGGTTTTTTCAATTTCAACATTCTTTCGTGGGGATACAATTCGAAGTTAAAAATTTCAAGAAAC